TAAAATGCAATTATGATTGAAAGGAAAATCTTTTTTCGGGAATAGAAAAGGATGCATAGTATATCAAAATTGATGATGTATAATGTAATAAGGAATATGGAGAGGAATATGGAGCGGGTAGCGGGAATCGAACCCGCATCGTTAGCTTGGAAGGCTAGGGGTTATAGTCGACGTTGGTTGATTATTATTAACGTCTCTAATTCAAAACCGAACATGAAATTTTGGCTTCATTCGGCTCCTTTATGGAAAATCAACATATTCTCAGAGAATAAACGGACCCATAACATCTATGTCAGCTTTTCTGTCTGAATGTATACAAAAAACTTGCTTTCTAGATGATCCTTCTAGAGGAGGAGGTTTATATCAAATCCGCCTAGTCTAGTTACTTCGTTCCCTATTTCTATTCCAAGAATCCTGAGGAAAAGAATTTGGTTTCCACCGAGCTTAAACAATATGACGACGGTTCTAGTAAACCAAAACTATCGTTTTCTAGCTATTGGCTTCAATTCCCCTTTTACGACACAAAAATTGAAGATTTAGTTACGATTGGAAATACACTTTTGTATCTTCATCCATAGATTTTTTACTCATACTTACTTCAATTGGAAGAGTTGATCGAATTCAAAAAAAATTATGCTTCACGACCCCATAATCCAATTTTTCTTTATTCAATTTATAATTAACTCTTGGATATAAATCGTGAAAATGTATATTTGCCCTCAAATATGTAATTAAGAGGTAAAGGATGAATCCTTTTTCAGAAATAAAGTTTTTTGACCAGAATATGAAAAAAACGGAAAGACCCCTTAACTATTTAAGTTGTCAGTAGAACGAATCACACTTTTACCACTAAACTATACCCGCTACAATTTCATTATTGTATATGGATGGACCATTTGTCGAACAAAGCGGTGAAACACAATCAAGATGGCATCAGAGTCATTCAAATTCTACTGTTGACATGTATTTTTACCTAAGGAGACTTGAGGTGAGGAAAAAAAAATAATAAGAAAGTCTTAATTCTTTATTATTAAAAATTAATACATTCCCACTGCAGGAATGGGAATGCAAACTGCTCTTGCCTTGTTCCTACTTCAATAACAAAGTCAAAGTATGATTTGATATGAAATCAAAAATAAATTGTTTTATCCAGAAATGATTCATTAGAACAAAAAAATAAGTACTGGCCCGGCCAGTACTTAAGCGGGCCGGGGGATAAACCTTTCGTACAAAATAAAAGAAGTAAGGTATTCTTTCTATCGGTGATATCCGTTTCGAATCATTATATAAATAAAATTAATTGATGATCAAATATATGGATATCCTATATATTCCTATTCTATTCCTTCCTAGGTTTTCTTATATATATATATTTGTTTTGTTATTTTAGTTTATACATTATCATAATCATATGATACTATATACATATTAATACATATTATGCTATATTTAATATATAAATCTAATATAATTAGATAGATATTATCTATTTGAATTTTATAATATATTTTTTTTTTTTATTTTTATAACATATTCCTCGAATCGTAATCTAATAAGGATAAAGACTAGTAATAAGGAATAGGGAAGGAAAATAAGGTTTTTTGATCAATCTTTACTTCAACCTTATGCGTCACATCCAAAATTTTCCATTTTTAATTGGGAGAGATGGCTGAGTGGACTAAAGCGTCGGATTGCTAATCCGTTGTACGAGTTATTTGTACCGAGGGTTCGAATCCCTCTCTCTCCGCTCTCTTCGCTTGAGACGTTTAAATTCGAAAAAATCTCGATCCCTTGATTTCATTTTATGATAGTTAACTGTATGGAATAGATAAAATACTAAATTAAGAAAAGAGTAGGGAAAAACAAAGAATCTCTTATGTTTATTCCTCACGTCCAGGATTGCGCCCTGGATCATTAGATAAGAATCCGAAGATGAATAGAGAAACAAAGAATATCACCACTGTATAAACGAAGAGTTTTAGAGTAAGCATTACACAATCTCCAGGATAAGATCATTTTTTGAAAGGGAGAATAGATTACCTATTTTTTTTGTACCACATACGCCATTTTGTATGGAGCCTAAAAAAGTGGAGTGTTTTTGTTTTGAAAAAAAAAAGTAATTCTTACAAAGAAATTTGTAATAAGATTCTTTCGTTATCAAAAATTTCTTGTTATATATATCCACGATTAGGTATTATATTGGGTAGAATCCAATAAAGTCCTTATTTGCTGGAAGGTCCGAACAGGGAAATCCATTGATCCAAATTCATGATTACAGTTATTCAATATACAAAATTTCCACTTTTGAATCGAGGGTTCATAATGTAAGATTTATCTGATCTTATTAATTTTTAGAATCTTTTTTTTTCTCAAAAAAAATCATGAATTTAGGAGAGTATTAAAGATTTTATCGAAAACTTACAGCAGCCTGCCAAACGAAGGCTAAGAGGAAAAAGAGTACGGGTATGACGGGCATAACGTCTACTATTGGATTGAAAAAGGCATAAGCCTCGGGCAATTTGGCGAAGAAAAAACTACTCGAATAAAGGACAGAATTAAGATGGATACAGATTAAACTAAAGATATTAAGCATAACAAACATTTTGTTCTTGTCGATTAGATAATTTGATTTTGAATGAGTTACTTTAACCAAGGAAATAAAGAAAGGGGCAGTTCAAAAAAATCTTTTTTTTCTTTGAACTCTTCTAAATCCAAATCAAAAATTCTTTTTTTCCATTTTCAAATGAGAATACAAGGAATTGCACTTTCATACAATATCTTAATTGAATTCCATACAATGATCAATGAATTTTTTTTTTTTATTTTATATGTCTACATTTTATATGTGTGAAATCCTAGCAACAAGATATCCAATATATATTGGGACTGGAATTGACGAATGGACAATACTAATATTATTGTTTATTAGTGTCGAATAAAAATATAAATGGGGCGTGGCCAAGCGGTAAGGCACCGGGTTTTGGTCCCGTTATTCGGAGGTTCGAATCCTTCCGTCCCAGATCGTTTCTTATAAATGTAATCGGGTGTTAATTGCGGGTAGAAATACTTATTTGAATGTTTTCCTAACCCAGCTTTAGTTTAGAAATTTGACGACTAGTGATTAAATTAGTGCTAAAAATTCCCTACTCCTTAGGCCCTACATAGAGTGTAGGATTGGGATATACCATTTATTTACTTTAGTTTTTTTAGGTTTTTTGGGGGGGAAGGGAATAAAGAGACCCTTCTTTGATATTTCTATTCAAAATGAATTGTGTGAGAATTCACATTTCATGATATTGAAGTTAGTTACTTAGAGTAACTAACTTCAATATGAATATGGATAATATTAGCATAGCCTGAATGTGGATGATTCGCCAAAAATTTATTTTTGGAATGAAAAAATTCAACTAAAAATTAGGAAAAACAAATTGATCCGAACCTCGTTTTTTGTATTTTCTCTGGTTCAAATCAATAATTGTAAATCGATGTAATGGTAATGTAGCGATTGGGGGTATTCTATTCCATTTAGTTGACTTTATGGAATTGGTGAAAAGATTCTTGAATCCGAAAGAAAAAAATGAATAAGGTCCATCCACAATTCCATAATCATATTATATATATACCATAATAAACATATGTATTGTTTTTATATTTTCTATCCGTCTATTTTAGTAACAACAGCCATTCTTCGGTTAAGTGAAAGGGCTCTATGAATTACTTAAATATCCACGATTAATCGTGGTCAGAATAGTTTGTTGGTTCTGATAGATATGAAAAAATCATAACCAGTGGGTCTTATTTTATCTTTCAGATGTATGAATCCTTGGTACTCGAGGAGGTGTGATAAATTTCTCTTATCAATAAAACCCGAACCCTTCGAGGTCATTGGAATAGTTTTTTGTTTCAAAATGGATTTTCAGGATTGGGACTCTATTAAGGGTCTTTCTTTGTAAGGTTTATAGTTTATTTGTTCGAGAAAAAAGGGATCCTTCCTGATTGACTGTCCCGAACAATTTTTTGAAGATATAAATAAGTTTTACTACTAGATATTAATACTATTAGAAATACTATTAGACTATATGTAGACTATATGTATATATTATTATTATAGTAAATTAATGTTATAATATTGCTATAATATATATTATATTCGTTGAGCCAATGACTATTCATGATTTCATCCAAATTGAATCAATTCCATATCGGTTCGAAATAAAATTAGAAAAATGTTATGGTAAAACTTCGTTTGAAACGATGTGGCAGAAAGCAACGTGCGACTTGAAGGACATGATCTGCCGTGGATTCTTACATCCACCATTTTCCATAAAAATAAAGATGCTCCTGGCTCGACATAGTTTGTTCTGTTCCACTGAGAACCTAATTTCTGTTGGATTTCAATCTAAATAGTACATGATGAAGCTCGAGCGGAAAGGATTGATTCATTTTTCAGGAGGAAGAATCTAGGGTTAATGACAATCAATAAGTCGGACCAACTTTGTAAGTATATTCTCAATATATAAACCGAAAGGTGAAAATTCAAATAAGTTTGAAATAAAAAAAAAGTAAGATTTATAAGAATTAATAAAACCGTTTCGATCAAAAGAAAGTGTATTTGTATTATAAAGAAATAAATCATTCGTATTTCTTTCTATAGAATAGAAAAAAAACAAAAGGTATGTTGCTGCCTCTTTGAATTTGAAAAGGAGTAAAGATCACCGAAGTAATGTCTAAACCCAATGATTTCAACAAGCAAAGATAAAAGATTCCGGAACAAGGAAACACTATTTTCAATTGTCTTAACAATTTGGATCCGAATGAGGAATAAAAATAGATTCGAGACGAGACAAACAAAAGAGGTTAGAGACGACTCAAGAAATGAATGGTTAAGGATTTCCCCCTGAGAACTCTTTCAGAATTATTCTACTTGAGTTATGAGTACGAATGCGATTTCTTTATTTTGTATATTAATTTGCCATTATATACAGAAATTTAGAATCTTTTCTTCTCGAGCCGTATGAGGAGAAAGCCTCTTATACGTTTCTAGGGGGGGCGTTGTTTATTCATATCTATCCCAATGAGCCATCTATCGAATTGTTGCAATTGATGTTCGATCCCGAAGAGAAGGAAGAGATCTTCGAAAAGTGGGGTTTTACGATCCGATAAAAAATCAAACTTATTTAAATGTTCCCGCTATTCTGTATTTCCTTGAAAATGGCGCTCAACCTACTGTAACTGTTCATGATATTTTAAGGAAGGCAGAATTATTTAAATTTAAAGAAGTAGCTTTAAGTTAGTTTATTGATTTTTTTGTTGTGGAAATCCAGCGACAAGCGTGGGATCCCTTTTGCTTGTTATACCTCTATTGATTGAATGAGCTCGGGATTTGGTCTCCACCTCTTTCTTATTTGTTTCGAGTCAATTTTATTATTTATCTTGTGCCAATCCAACACAAGGCCTTATTTGATTTACATTTACTTAATTTGATTTGTTTTATCAACATTCCATTCATATTGACAATGGTGTATTGAACAAATATAATTCGACCATAGATAAAAAAATCTATTTTTCCTTGTCCATATTGGGTTTTTCCTTCACTTCAGTCAAAAAAAAAAATGGCGGGTTTGTCGGATTTACTGTTATACATACGAGACATATTTTATTAATGAAAATAACAAATTTTCTAAAGAAAATAGGCGTTAAAGTAAATAAATTTTAACATTTCTACAGGAAATCCGTTGTTTTTTAATCTGATCTGCCCCCTTTTTTGTATTTGCATTTTGATGGTTATAATTGATTATAAAATCTTTCTTTTCTATTTGTTGCTAATTCAATGTTTTGGTTTTGCCGGGTTCCTTTAGTGCAATTCAATTAATTTTTATTTTTCATTTCGATCGTATCTACATATTTATATGGGTTGCTAACTCAATGGTAGAGTACTCGGCTTTTAAGTGCGACTATGATCTTTTACACATTTGGATGAAGTGACGAATTCGTCCAGACTATTGGTAGAGTCTATAAGACCACGACTGATCCTGAAAGGTAATGAAGGAAAAAACAGCATGTCGTAATAAAAAAAAATGCATTAAAGAAAAAGTAATGAAAAAATAAAATATTTAATGGAATTTTTTTCTTAAATATAAAACTTTAAGTTTATTTTATTTTTAATGGATCATTAAAAAATACAAAATATTGTGTTTGGAATGGGACAAAATAAATTCATATTTATACCTGGGTCTAGTGAATAAATGGATAGAGTTCTATGGCTCCAATTATGGTAAAACAAAAAGCAACGAGCTTATGTTCTTAATTTGAATGATTACCGGATCTAATTAGATGTTAAAAATAGATTAGTGCCTGATTCGGGAAAAGGTTCTCCCATGGTTGGACTATTGATTCTTTTTTTTTTTTTAATCCTAATTATTCCTTATTATGGATTGGCGTAGACAGATGTGTAGAAGAAACAGTATTTTGATAAATAGAATAGAATTCGATTCCAAAATCAAAAGAGTGATCCGGTTGCAAAAATAAAGGATTTATTAACCTCTTTTCAGTATATCGAACAAAAACCAATTGTTTATAAAAGAGGGGAAAAGAAATCTGTTGATTGGACTCTCCGTCTCCGGGGTATAGATTTTTCTTACTATAATGTAAAATGTAAATATAGCAATAATACATAACCTCGTTCTGACCATATTACACTATGTATCATTTGATAGCCCAAGAAACACCCCTGCCTCCATTTTGTTTCAAGTAGAGAAATGTAAATGGAAGAATTACAAGGATATTTAGAAAAAGATAGATCTAGGCAGCAATACTTTTTATATCCGCTTCTCTTTCAGGAGTATATTTATACGCTTGCTCATGGTCATGGTTTAAATGGTTCCATTTTTGACGAACCCGTAGAAATTTTTGGTTTTGACAATAAATCTAGTTCAGTACTTGTGAAGCGTTTAATTACTCGAATGTATCAACAGAATTATTTGGTTTATTTAGTTAATGATTCTAACCAAAATCGATCCATTGGGCGCAACCATTTTTTTTATTCTCAGTTTTTTTTTCAAATGGTATCAGAAGGTTTTGCAGCCATTGTGGAAATTCCATTCTCGCTGCAATTAGTATTTTCTTCCAAAGAAAAAGAAAGACCAAAATCTCACAATTTACGATCTATTCATTCAATATTTCCCTTTTTAGAGGACAAATTTTCACATTTAAATTATGTGTCAGAAATATTAATACCCCATCCCATACATATGGAAACCCTAGTTCAAATCCTTCAATGCTGGGTCCGAGATGTGCCATCTTTACATTTTTTGCGATTCTTTCTCCATGAATATGATAATTGGAATAGTTTTATTACTCCGAATAAATCTAGTTACGCTTTTTCAAAAGAAAATAAAAGATTTTTTTGGTTCTTCTATAATTCTTATGTATTTGAATTCGAATTTTTATTAGTTTTTCTTCGTAAACAATCCTATTACTTACAATCAACATCTTTTGGAA